CGTCGAATCGACTCTACTTTACGATACCATCTTTCTTCTCTTATGAAATTCAACTTCTCCGCCGACAGAGTGCTTCGTTGATTCAAAAGCTATGTCTTTCCCGGTCTTCGTGCTCTTTGGTCATTCTTTGACTCATCTCTTCCCAAGATGGTCAGAAAGACAGGGGGTCCTTTCTTTAACCAAAACCCCTTTTCGTCGGGTTATTACACCCTATGCGGATAACAAGTCCTAAAAAGGCCTCTTAAGCCTTCGTGCCCCATACCCATAGCGAAATGGTTCAGTTCACTGCTCTTTCTGAGTCCTAGTTAGTAAGTCAGCCTCGTGCTCGTTCTATTTTACGTCATTCCACGCTCAAACCTCTAATCCACTCTTTCACCAGCCAATCCATAAGGAAGTTGACTTTGCCAACCCTACCTTCTTCTTTCTCTCGCTCTGAAACCAGGGACTTCCAATCCAATCTCTAGCTCTTTTGATCCATTCGACACGTGCAATTTCTTTTCCGTCGATACGCCCTGCAATTTGCACTTTCATTCCTTTTGTATTGTATTCGCCTGCTCGGTTAATTCAATAGCTTTTTTCATTCGAAACGAAACTCTATTCTTTAATTGTCCAGCTATAAATTCTGCAAGAATCTTAGGGTGTCCATAAGGATTTGCTATTCTTATAATTGCAATGTTGAGTTTTCGGTTCACACAATTAAGTTCTTTTTGTACATTCCTCTGTAATTCTTCGATTCTTTGCGGCTTATCTTCAATTAAGAATTTTGGGAATCCCATATATATTTTGACCTGAATCAGATCGATTCTTTTTTTGATTTCTATACGTCCCTCGACACCCGAGGATATTCTCATTTTTTTTTTACATAATTCTTGATAAAGTCTCGTATTTTTTGATCTTCTTGTAAACCCTCAGAAAGATTTTTTTGTTGTGCAACCCAAAGAGAATGATGACTTTGGGTTGTACCCAGTCTGAAACCAAGTGGATTTCTTTTTTGTCCCATAAGCCTCCACTACTATATGTATCGTGTGATATGACATATTCTTCATATACGGTTGTATCTGCCAATACGATAGTTATATGACAAGTGGGTCTTTTTATCGGATAACTCTGTCCTCGGGCTCGAGGTTTAAATTGGATCAAAGTAGTACCCTCATTTACTTCGGCTTTACTAACGACTAAACTCCTTTCGTTGAAACCCATATTGTGACTAGCGTTTGCTGCTGCCGAATAAAGAAATTCAAAAATGGGAGAACATGCTCGATAAGGCATGAGTTCTAGTATCATAAGTGTTTCCTCATAGGAACGTCCACGAATCTGATCAATTACTCTTCGTGCTTTATGGGCAGACATACATATATGTTGACCTAAAGCGTATACTTTTGTATATTCTTTCTTCTTTCTCTTCCTTATCATAAGGTTCACCTCTCACTAATGAATCTATATAAATGAAAATGAATTTGATTAACGACGAGATTGATTATAATTTAGCGCATGTCCGCGGAAATTTATAGTAGGTGAAAATTCTCCCAATTTATGTCCTACCATACGATCTGTTATATAAACAGGCAAGTGTTCCCTTCCATTATGGATAGCGATAGTATGTCCGATCATTGTGGGTATAATGGTAGATTATAGAAAAAACCCGGGCATCTACCATACCATTTAGGATTTAATATAAATTCAGATTAATGGGCGAACGACGGGAATCGAACCCAAAAATGCCGCTTGCACCTACATTGACCACCACCCCACTGAAAGAAGAAGAGTTTCAGTTTCGACTTTTGCTTCTGAAGTCAGATTTTGATTTTAGCCCTCTGGTATCCCGGCTGTCGCCGACCCATTTCAGGTCACACAAGGCTAAGCTCCTGGGAGAGGACTACCCCACTTGACTAGAAAACCAAAGGGCAGAACGAATCTCTCTTATCTATGAGAATGATTGTCTCACTTTCTCTCTTCCTATTGAAATGAATATCGTTTACTAAGAGAATAGATGAGCTCCGGTAGACTGAACTTCACACTTGACTTTCTTATCGTTCGTCCGTTCCAGGTATTACAAGAAGTATGTAGCTCTTTCTCTTTCTCCTTTCAAGTATTCAATTCCCTTCGTTCGGGTATAGAGTCACATAGCTCGGTAAGAAGTCAGAACTCAGCTACTCCTGAACTTATTAACTCACTAGGGAAGGGTACGAAGTGACTTTCCCCACCATCTTCGGTAAAGGGGTAGCTCGTCAGTACCAGGTGTTGATTTAGTAACGTCTTTCAGTACTCGGACTGAAGTCAAGTACATCAATCGGTCTAAGGGCTCCGCATTTCTGGGCACCTCTCAGTTCAGTTATCCGGAAATGAAGCAGGAAGATCTCTAGATGGCAGCTAGCTTAGAACCCGAATGAATCTCCTTCGCCTCTATCATTTGGCCGAGAAAGGCTTGGCATAATAGAAGAGGATAGAAGATATAAGGGCGCTCCAGCTATGTGCCATTGTCAAAATGGAAGTCTATCACCCTGGTAGAAGATACCTAAGTTTTCTGCTACTTACCTAACCCTTAACTCGCTACTTTTATTCCGCTCGTTCCCTATGGTCGAGCACTTCGTTCATGAGTTGCTATCGCTTTAGCTGTGAGAACTATAACTTAAGCTATCTTCTCGAGTGAAAACTGCTTTCCTTAGGACGAGCTTTTAGGGCAAAGTAGAAAGAGCTTATTTATTCGTCGATAAAAAGCCTTTACTTCAAACAAAAAGGAAAGGATTCCATTCTTCGATTCTTTCTGCCATTTCCCAGATGCTGTCTTTCCTCCTGGCTATGTCATGCTCACTTTTTCAAGGCGAGGCCAGCAACAAGGTTCGAAGGAGTTGTATGCATAACAAGATGTCTCTGACTATGTCTCATCCATACTTGGTTAAAGTTTCTAACTATCCAAAAAGAAGCTATAGAGCCATAACATTTGCCTTCATTGTTTTGGTGAGAGGGGAACTCATGCTAATGGTCTCGGATATGGCTCAGAGTACTGCCTCGCTTAGCCGCAGCTGAAGCCATAGATCTTGCCCGGGATGCTCCCAAGGTTCATCGGTCGGACTCCTCATTGGAAAAAGAATGGCAAAGGGTGGTCTACGATCAGGGCTTTCTTCAAAGGGAGGGAAGGGAGATTTTGACTGGAGCCATGGACCCAAAGTGAGTCTTTTTGCTCTTTCTTCAAGGCATCTAGCTACGGCGGAATCTTTCACTGCAGCACCTGTGCTATAGACCGGCTTAGATCTCGACCTCGGTCGAATGGTTCTCACTTTGGCTACGTCAGAGAGAAGAGGTCCTTACCTCATTCCCAGCATGCTTCACAGCCCTCGATCTTTGAATTCAATGAAAGAAGCTTTCAAAGGACTCCACAAACGAAGAATGATTGGGGCGCAGAAAAGAAGCCCTCCAGCTTCTCTTATGCATCAAAAAGGCTACTTGACCAGCCTACTTCTTCTTCTTATGGGGCAGTACCAAAAAAGATATGAAATAAGGGCACCCGAGTCCCTAACTGGAATCACGGAAAAAGCCTCTTACGCAAGTATACAAAGAGCTCTCATAGTTCAGTGCTAGGATTCTAATTGTACAAAGGCGGGGGCGTGAAGAGAGATTAATGAAGAAAAGAAAGCAAGACCGAAGCATAATTGACTTTAAAAAGAAAGGGGAACGACCTGGGCACTACGGTTCACCTGGGTGCTCACTTGGAAGCAAGAGAGGTCAGAGGCCACCTACAGGGGGTCTCCTTTCATTTTTCATTCCGACAGACCAAGGAAAGGAACTGCTGGAGGAAGTCAAGCAACTACCTAAGGCTTAAAATGAAATCAAATAAGTGGAATCTCATGCAAACAGTGAGGGAGGTGTAGATTCATTTCATCATATCAAAGAAGATCAATTGAATAAGAGGGGAAAGCACGACTTCACCGTGGGTACAAGATGGAAAATCATGCATTGCATGGAAAGCCCAAGAAAAAAAGAACGAGGGGAAGAAGCACTTTGCTAAGGCGGGGAGTAGGCGGAGTGAAGTCAACAGATTGAATCGTCTGTGCACGAATCGGATGTTGCAAGAGATGGAAAATCGAGTTTGTGTTCCGCGATTCCTTTTTCTCTTTTGTTTGTGCAACTTTCTTTCTCCCATGCTTTCCGTTGGTCAACAACCAACCACAACTCTCTATAGTTCTTCACTACTCGTACAGGCTTGACGAAGTTAAGCTGTCTGTAGGGAATCATTTTTCTCAGAAAAAGCAAGAATGCCTCAACTGGATAAATTCACTTATTTTTCACAATTCTTCTGGTCATGCCTTTTCCTCTTTACTTTCTATATTCCCATATGCAATGATGGAGATGGAGTACTTGGGATCAGCAGAATTCTCAAACTACGGAACCAACTGCTTTCACACCGGGGGAACAACATCCGGAGCAACGACCCCAACAGTTTGGAAGATATCTTGAGAAAAGGTTTTAGCACCGGTGTATCCTATATGTACTCTAGTTTATTCGAAGTATCCCAATGGTGTAACGCCGTCGACTTATTGGAAAAAAGGAGGAAAATCACTTTGATCTCTTGTTTCGGAGAAATAAGTGGCTCACGAGAAATGGAAAGAAACATATTCTATTTGATCTCGAAGTCCTCATATAGCACTTCTTCCAATCCTGAATGGGGGATCACTTGTAGGAATGACATAATGCTAATCCATGTTCCACACGGCCAAGGAAACTCTGATAAGGAATGACAAAGGAAAGGGAAATTTAGGCAAACAAGAAATTGATTCGTCATGGTAGAGAAGAAAAAGAGCGCACGGACCGTAGTATGATCGCTTCGGATCAATGTCCCCATAAGCAAGTAGAAAGAAAACAAAAAAACAAGATGCTTTACCCATTATTTACTTGGAATCATAGAATAGTAAAACGATGGTATATTCCATTCCTCTTTCTTTTGATCTTTTTCTTTATATTTGACCATCTTTTATTTGTCTACTAATCGGAGATTCTTTTCA